ATATCTACTAGCCATAAAGATATTGGAACACTTTATTTTATTTTTGGGCTATGAGCTGGTATTTTAGGTACTAGGTTTAGAGTTCTTATTCGTTTGGAGTTAAGCCAACCTGGTGATTTTCTTATAGACTGTGATTATTATAACTCTGTGGTCACTGCTCATGCTTTTGTTATAATTTTTTTTATAGTTATACCCATTATAATAGGAGGTTTTGGTAATTTATTGGTTCCAGCCATAGTTGGAGCTGCAGATATGTCTTATCCACGTTTAAATAACATAAGGTTTTGGCTTTTACCCCCTTCTTTATCTTTACTCATAAGCTCTGCTGTTATTGGTTCTGGTGTTGGTACTGGTTGAACTGTTTATCCTCCTCTGTCTGATTGTTACTTTCATGATGGACCAGCTGTAGATTTTGGTATTCTTAGGTTACATGTTGCTGGTGTATCTTCTATTTTGGGTGCTATTAATTTTATTGTGACTATTTTTAATATAAAAACTAATAGTATAACATGGTCTCTAGTTCCTCTTTTTGTTTGATCTGTGTTGATTACTTCTTTTTTATTAGTTTTTTCTCTTCCTGTGTTAGCGGCTGCTTTAACCATGTTGCTAACGGATCGTAACTTTAACACTACCTTTTTTGACCCAGTAGGAGGGGGGGATCCTATCTTATACCAACACCTTTTTTGATTTTTTGGGCACCCTGAGGTATACATTCTTATTCTTCCAGGTTTTGGTATTATTTCTCATACTGTAAGATTTTATTGTAATAAAGTTGAGCCCTTTGGGAGATTGGGTATAATTTATGCTATGCTGTCTATTGGTGTATTGGGGTTTATTGTATGGGCTCATCATATATTTACGGTGGGGCTAGATGTAGATACTCGTGCTTATTTTACGGCTGCTACTATAATCATTGCTGTTCCAACTGGTGTTAAGGTTTTTAGTTGGTTAGCTACCATGCTTGGTGCTTCTTTGGATTTTTCTCCTTCTTTTTTTTGATCTTTAGGCTTTATTTTTTTGTTTACTGTGGGAGGTTTAACTGGTGTCATTTTGTCTAACTCTTCTTTGGACGTTAGTCTTCATGATACTTATTATGTTGTTGCTCATTTTCATTATGTTCTCTCTATGGGGGCTGTGTTTGCTATTATAGCTGGGGTTACTCACTGATTTCCTCTTTGTTACGGTTTAAATATATCACCCTTTTTACTTAAGGGTCAATTTTGATCTATATTTTTAGGAGTAAATTTTACTTTTTTTCCTCAGCATTTTTTAGGTTTAAATGGTATGCCTCGTCGGTATTGTGATTATCCTGATTCTTTTTCTTATTTAAACAATATCTCTAGGGTTGGTAGGATTATCACTATTTTTAGTATTGTTTTACTTTTATTTATTCTCTGGTATTCTTTTTCAAATGAGGAGTATTCTTTAAATGTAGCGGGAGTTTCTTCTTCTGTAGAGTGGGGTTTAGATTCTCCTTTGCCTTTACACACTCATTTAGAAACTACTAAACTTTATGGAGATATTATTTTTGTTTAGTAACTTATAATGCCTAGGTGAGTATCTTTATGTTTTCAAGATTCTGGTTCTCCCAGGATGAGAGAACTTTTTTGCTTACACGACCATATTATGGTTATCATACTATTAGTTATTATTTTAGTATCTTATATTATGTTGTTTTTAGTATTTTCTTCATTTTTTTATAAGTACCTGTCTGAGGGAACCTTTATTGAAACCATTTGATCTATTGTTCCTGCTTTTTTACTTTTAATTTTAGTTGTCCCCTCTATAAAAGTTTTATACTTAATAGAAGACATTAAACTTCCTTCAATTACAGTTAAAGTTGTGGCTCATCAGTGGTATTGAAGTTATATTGTTCCATTTTTAAAGGGATTTAATTTTTCTTTTGATTCTTTTAATTTTTCATATTTTTCTTATGATTCGATTATAGAAGGTAATCCTTTAGTACAGCCTCGGCTACTGTCTTGTTCTTCTAGCTTAGTTTTGCCAATTAATTCAACTACACGATTTCTTGTTTCTTCAACTGATGTTATTCATGCTTTTTCTGTTCCTTCTTTAGGTTTAAAGGTGGATGCTGTACCAGGCCGTGTGAACCAACTTTATTCTAACCCTTCTCGTTTAGGTCTCTATTTTGGTCAGTGTTCAGAAATTTGCGGCTCTAATCATTCTTTTATGCCTATCGAGTTAAAGATCTCTTCTATTGAGGATTATAATAAGATTAGAGAGGGTTATTTATTAGATTCTATTGTTGATAGGTGTGGTGTTTATCTTTCTCTATCTTTCACTTTTTAAATAAGTATCAGTTTTAGAAACGTAACCTTGTCGAGGTTAAGATTTATTACTTAATTCTACCTCAAATAATACCTCTTCCTTGAATTATTGTTTTTCTTTTTTTATTTTTTTGCTTTTATTCTATTTTTTTGTATCTATCTATAATCTCTTTTTCTAACAAATATAGTTCTTGCTTATTAAAAAGTTCTAGTATTAGTATAGTTTGATAAATGATAACTGATTTATTTTCTATATTTGATCCTTCTATGAGTTTATTTTCTTTATCCTGACTTACTTGTTTATTAGTTTTATTGATCTTACCTAGGTTTTATTGATTTAACAGTTCTTTAGTTTTTTTAGTATTTATTTGTTTTAGTGTTTTGAAATTAGAGGTTGATTATATTTTTTATTCTAGAATAAAAGGATTATATAGTCTTATAGGTTCTATTTTTTTAACTATTACTTTTTATAATTTTTTTGCTTTGTTTCCTTTTATTTTTTCGGTTACCTCTCATTTACTGATTACACTTCCATTTTCTTATTCTCTTTGAGTTGGTGTCATTATTTTTTGTTGGGTAAAATCGATAAGTAACTTTTTAGCTCATCTTATCCCTTTGGGTACTCCTGTTTTTTTGATTAGTTTTATAGTCTTGGTAGAAATTCTTAGAAATATTATTCGCCCTGTTGCTTTAACTTTTCGTTTAACTGCTAATATAATAGCAGGTCATCTTCTTATGGGGTTAGTTGGTAGGTTTTTAATTAACTTATCTTTTACTGCTACTCTTTTTGGTTCTATCTTTCAAGGGTTTCTTGTTTGTATGGAGGTAGGAGTTTCGGTTATTCAATCTTATGTTTTTGTTACTTTGCTCATGCTTTATTTATCTGAAAGTAATAGGTAATGAAAAAATTTAATCCTTTCCACTTAGTTGAAGTTAGCCCTTGACCTTTTTTTACTTCTTTGTCAATTTTAAGTTTTGCTTTAGGGGTTATTATTATAGTTCGTATATTTATTTGTATTTTTTTTTTCATTTCTTTAATCTTTCTTTTGTTTTCTTCTTTTATTTGAGGACGGGATATCCATCGAGAGGGGTGCTACTTAGGGTCTCATAATATTGAGGCTCTAGATGGTTTCAAGCTTGGTATAGTCTTTTTTATTTTATCTGAGTGTTTTTTTTTCTTAGGTATATTTTGGGGTTATTTTCATTTAGCTGAAATCCCTAGTTTTGCCTTAGGAGGAGTGTGGCCTCCGACTGACGTCCTTACATTTGACCCTAAAGGTATTCCTTTTCTTAATACGGTCTTATTAGTTTCTTCTGGTATCTCTGTAACCTGGTCCCACCATTCCTTAGAGAGTGGGGGTTTTAAGAATAGTCTACTTGGTCTTTTATTTACCATCTTATTAGGTTTTATTTTTACTTTTTTTCAGTTTATTGAATACTATGTTGCTAGGTTTACTATCTCTTGTTCTTCTTATTCTTCTATTTATTTTATAGGTACTGGTTTTCATGGGTTTCATGTTATTATTGGTACTATACTACTATTAATCTGCCTAATTCGGTTTTCTTTGTTGAGAATTAGACCTCTACATAGAAGAGGTTTTGAGTGTTCTATTTGGTATTGACACTTTGTTGATGTTGTATGGTTTTTTCTTTATTTAGTATTCTATTGATGGGGCGTTTAGTCTTTTAGTATAAAAGTATTTCTGATTTCCAATCAGAAGGTTAATAGACTATAAAGATTTTTTTTTTTTTTTTTTTAGTTTTTTTACTGTAGTAGTTTTATTGTTTTTACTTTTTTTATTAAATTTTAGTACCACATTGGAAAGGTATGATAAGGGTTCTTCTTTCGAGTGTGGGTTTTCTTCTGTTTCTTCTTTGGGGGTTGTTTTTTCTATACCTTTTTTTGTTATTTCTATTATGTTTCTTTTGTTTGATGTAGAGATTCTTGTTCTTTGTTTTTACCCTTTTTTTGTCTTAAGAAGTTATTATTTATTGTATTTTTTTTGGTTTTTGTTATTTGTTATTATAGTTTCCACCCTATTTGAGTGAAAAAAAGGTGTACTAAGCTGATTTTAAAGCTTTCTAGCTTATACTGTAGTTTCGACCTATATATTTTTAGCTAGCTAGATAACGTAAAGCTAAAAGCTTAGGGGCTCATAACCTTTAGAGTATTGTTATTTTGTCGTTTTTATACTTAACTTTGAAAGTTTTGTTTGGTTTTCCTAATGACTTACTTTTTAGAGATTTATATAATTGCTTACAACAAATATTTATTTGTCTCTTTAGTATGCTGTTAGCTGCATGTAGTATCGACTTTGAAGGGGTCGATTTTATTTAGCATTAATTCTATTTTTCTCACCTTCTAGGGTTAGTCCAAGTAGGATTGCGGCTTTGGGAGTTGTAGGAATTACCCTTGAGGTTTAGGAGGTTTTTTGAAGGAGCTGTAAACTCTTTATTTTTTATCTCTACACTTTTAGGATATTTAAATCTTTATATCTTTTAAATATAAGAAGCTTTAGCAATGTGTTCCAACTATAGTTCATAGTAATATTCTTTTGTTAATAGAAAGGGGTTTGTTGGTGTTTGATAGAAGTTTTTTTTACATTTATTTTCATACTTTATAGGAAAAATTTTTTTTTCTAATGGTTATATTTCTTTTTTAATAGAAAGAGTCTTTATAGATCAATTTTGTGCCAGCCTTCGCGGTCATACTTTATTTATGGTATTTATTATAGTTATATAGATTTTGCATTGTATTTTTTTTTCTTAGGTGAAATTATTAAAAAAATTTTTTTTTTCTTATTATCTGTAATTTTTTTACAGACTAGGATTAGAGACCCTTTTATGTTTAGGTTTTAATAAAGTAGTAGTATGTTAATTTAAACTTAATTTTTCTGGCGGTTTACTATACTTTCAGAGGAGCTTGTCTTTTAAAGGATAACCCGCTTTTATCTTTACCTTCTTTTTGTTTACGTACGGCTGTAATGTTTTAAGGTTTATTTTATTGCTTAAAAAAAATTTTTTTAAAATTCAGGTCTATGTGTAGTATCTAGGAAGGGGTCTTATGAGCTACCTTTTTTGTATTTTATTTTGTTTAAAAAAAAATTGGATTTGAGAGTAAATTAATGATTAAACCTTTTATTGATTAAGTTTTTAGTAAATGTACAAATCGCCCGTCACTCTTTTGATAGATAAGTCGTAACAAAGTAGCTCTACTGGAAGGTGGATCTTGTTTGCAGATTTATTAGTTGTAAAAAAGTAAAGAAAATTTTGTTATTTTTTATTTATATGTTTATGTATCTATTTATTTTTATATTTAATTAATAAAACTTTTTCTGTCATGATTTTAATCTTTTTTTTTATTTACCTTTTGTATAAGGTTCTTTAGATGGGGTCATTTATTGTTTTTAGAAAGATTTCGATCTTTAGGTTTATTTTTTTTGTTGTATTTTTTTAAATAAACCTAAAGTAGTCACATGCTAACGTTTTTTCTTTTATCTATTTATTAGTGTGCTAAAAGGGTAATCCTTTTGTTTTTTTATATTGTTTTATTTATTTTTTTTTCTTAATAGTTGACTTATGTGTAATAACTTCTTTTTATTTTGTTAATAATTACTTAATTTATTTTTTATTCAATTTAATTAAAGTATTAGTAGGTAGAGTGTTTTTTTTTTATTCGTTTATTTAATTTTTATTTTTACAGAGTTAAATATTACTTATTAGCTTTTTACGTGTTTATTTAAATCTTAGCTTAAATTTTTTAAGTTTCTACTGCTCTATGAGTTTTAAATGGCTGTGGTATCACACTAAGGTAGCGAAATCATTAGTTCTTTAATTGTGAACTTGTATGAAGGTAGGTATTAAAAGCTTATTTACAATTTTTCTTAAATTATATTTATGTTGAAAATAACATTAATCTTTCTAAGACAAAAAGACCCTAGAATTTTTATAAATCTATTTATTTTATTGGGGCAATGATAATTTTAAAATAATAAAAATTTTTCTTTTTACTGAACTTTTTTAGATAATTAGTAAAAATACTCTAGGGTTAACAGCTTTATGGCACTTATTAGTTCTTATTATTAGTGTTGTTTGAGACCTCGATGTTGGATTAAATTATTTCTACTTGGCGTAGAGGCTTTGTTAGATAGACTGTTCGTCTATTAAAAATTTACATGATCTGAGTTAAAGTCGGCGTGAGCCAGACTGGATTTTATCTAGAAATTTATTTTAGTTGATTCAGTACGAAAGGACCTCTCAATAGGAAAATTTTCTTTTTAACTATACTTTATTTTATATAAGGTTTTATGGGTTTCTTTTATACTCTAAAAGTTTTTGTTAAGCAATGTATGGGTGTACACTAGTTTTAGGGGTTAGGGGTTGGTTTATTATTAAAATATTTTATACTTATACATAGGATTAAGAATATTTTACTTAATCCTTTATACTATGATAGACAAGTTAAGTAGAGATAGAGTAAAAGGTAGTGCTATTTTTCAGGATACCATTATAAGGTCATTATACCGTACTCGTGGGAATGAGCAGCGTGTTCATACAAATAGTAAGGTTACTATTAATGTCTTCGCTATAATAAAATTCTCTCCTATAAAAAGTAATCTTGTTACAAAGGATATTATGATGATTATTCCATACTCTCTAATAAAAATTAATGCAAATAAGCCCCCTCCATACTCAATATTAAACCCCGACACAATTTCTGATTCTCCTTCTGCTATGTCAAAAGGTGTTCGATTAGACTCTGCTAAGCAGAGTATTACTCATAGTAAAAATAAGGGCATAACGCAGGCAGTTGTTCACAAGCCTTGCTGCATTTTCAAGATTAGACTAAACCTATAAGACTTTCATAAGAATAATACTACTAAAACAGCTATAAATAAACAGACTTCGTAAGATATAACTTGGGCGACTGCTCGATGGCCTCCTAGTATTGCATATTTTCTGTTTGATCCTCAACTTATTGTTAATAAGCCATAGATATTTAATCCTATTATTATGAAGATTGCAATAATTTTAATAGTCAAAGGTATCACTATAAACGAAAATTCGTACATAGGTCATATTAATAATATAACAATAAGTGTGATAGCAGGCCCAATTATAAATATAGTGATCTTTGTTGAGTTTATTTTAGTATTCTCTTTAACTAGGAGCTTTAAGGCATCTGAGATAGGTTGCCTTAGCCCTAACAGGATAACCTTAGAGGGACCTTTTCGATAGTGCATTAGTCCCATCACTTTACGTTCTATTAGCGTGAAAAGGGCGACTGAAAGGAGTACCCCTACAAGGGCTATTATATAGTCTATTATAAATATTACGGTAGGTTGCTCCGTTAGTATGCTCTTATTCTTGATTTAGATGGGTTAAACATTGTTTTATTTACTCTTAATATGGTAGCGACAACCAGTATGATCACTGCTGTTAAGAATTGAAGTTGGTATTCTATTCTTGTTATAGATACATTTGTTAATTCTGATATATTTTCTGAGTTGGTCGTTAATATAAAGACGATGGTGGGCAGCACAGTGTTTATTTTAGATAGTTTTTTTTTTTCAAATCTAACTATTCTTGAGCAGTAGCAGAATAGGATTATTATTCCAGTAGAAAAGGAGATTACTATACAACAGGAGGAAAATATACTTCTAGTTATTATTAGAACCACTATTGCTACTCATAGTGATATGGTTAAAACTATAAAAGAAAACACTAAAGGTGAAGTATTAATGAATAGTATTATAGCTAGTAGCAAAAGTCTGATAATTCCCTGTAATTCTTCTGATTTACAAGATCAGTGTTTCTATGAACTTGTAGGGAAATGGTATTTAGCTTAATCATAATTCTATTTTGTTTTTATGTTTTTTTCTATTCTTCTCTACATGTTATAATAGTTTTGCTTATTCTTGAGTCTTTTGTTTTACTAGCTGCTTTTAATTTTTCTATAGGTACATCTTGGTTTTCTTTTGTGATGCTTATCTTGGTTAGGGTTTGTTTGGGTAGTTTTGGTATTTCTAGGGTAGTTTCTAATTCTTATTCTAAAAGCTTTGTTTATTTTTCTTATTTTTAAATGTTGTTTTTGTTTATGTCAATCTTTTCTTTCTTTTTTTTAGTTTATGATTTCTTTCTTTTCTTTTTCTTTCTTTTCTTTTTTTTCTTTTCCCTACTTATGTTTAATTTTGGTTTTTTTGATGGGTTTTTTTTTTCTGATTTTCTTAGACTTGTTCTTATATTTGTTAGGTTGTGAGTTTTTTTATTATCTATAATATCCATAAGATTTTCTTTGTTTAGGGTTTTTCTTTTTTGATTTATATTTTTTTTTACCTTATTTAGCTTTTTTAGAGTTAGCTTTTTTTTTTTTTTTTTTTTTTTTTTTTTTTTTTTTTTTTTTTTTTTTTTTTTTTTTTTTTTTTATTTGTCTTTTGAATTGGTTTTTGTTGTTTTATTTTTTTATTTATTAAGTATAGGTAAATCTTTTGAGCGTATTCAAGCTTCTTTTTATATATTTTTTTATACTCTTTTTTTCTCCTTTCCTTTTTTAATTTTTATTATTGAGCATATAGCTCACTCTTCGGATTTTTTTCTTTTTTTTGGTTATTTTTCTTATACATTTTTTTTTTGAATTTTTATATTTATCGTATTTATAGTTAAGATTCCTATCTTTAGTTTTCATTCTTGACTTATTAAGGCCCATGTGGAAGCTCCTGTTGCTGGTTCTATAGTTCTTGCGGGTGTTATACTTAAACTAGGAGGCTACGGTATTATTCGTTTTTTACCCTTATTGAAAGATATGAGCTTTTTAAATTTTTTTTTTATTCCTTTTTTATTTTATTTAGGTATTTTAGGCAGGGTTTTTGTATCTATCTTATGCTTTCGCCAAATAGATTTGAAAATACTTATTGCTTACTCTTCAGTTGTTCATATGGGTTTGATATTTTTAGGTATCTTAAGTTTTATTTTTTCTGGGGTCTTAGGTTCAATGCTTATAATAGTCTGTCATGGGTTTATTTCTCCTTTGATATTTTTTCTCATAAATAAGCCTTATTCTAGGTTTTCTTCTCGTTCTATCTTACTATTAAAGAGTGTCTTTCTTATTAATCCTGTTTTTTGTTTACTTTGATTTTTTTCTTGTATATTAAATTTAGGTCTTCCTCCCTTTATGTCTTTTTTTTCTGAAATTCTTATTATAGGTTCTATGAGGTTTGTTACTGCAGTGGAATTTTTTTTTTTTTTTTTTTTTTTTTTTTTTTTTTTTTTTTTTTTTTTTTTTTTTTTTTTTTTTTTTTTTTTTTTTTTTTTTTTTTTTTTTTTTTTTTTTTTTTTTTTTTTTTTTTTTTTTTTTTTTTTTTTTTTTTTTTTTTTTTTTTTTGTTTACTGGTGTTTATTGTATTTATTCTTATGTTTCTTTGTCTCATGGCTATTTTGTTTATTTTTCTTTATTGTACTTTTCTTTTATAGACTTTCTTATTAGTTTTTTACTTATTTATTTTATTTTAATTTACCCTTTTATTTTTTTTAGTTAATAAACTGTTAAGGCGTTATAAGAAGCTGCACACACTAGTATCTTTTAATAATGTTATTAGTTGTTATTTTGTTATATTGTTTAATATGTTTGATCTTTTAGTTTTAAAAATATTAGTTTGTGGTACTAAAGATTTATAGGGTCTTGTATCTTTTTTCCTTTTTTTTCTTTCTTCTTTTTATTTTTCTTTCTTTTGGAGGATTATTTTTTTTTTCTGATTATAGGTATGTTTTAGAATTTTACATTTTTTGTGGTAATTTTATAGAATTTTCTTTTGTTTTTTTTTTTGATTTTATGTCTTTTTTCTTCTTTTCTTTTATTTTACTTATCTCTAGGATTGTGTTTTTGTATAGTGGTTTCTATATGCATTATAATGTTTATTCTAAGAATTCTGATAATTCTCGTTTTTTTTATCTTTTATTTCTTTTTGTTTTTTCTATGTTTTTTTTAGTTTTTTCAGGTTCGTGAATTGTTGTTATACTAGGTTGAGATGGTTTAGGTTTGGTGAGATTTTTATTGGTGGTTTATTATAATAACTCTTCTAGTTTGGATTCTGGTCTTTTGACTATTTTTACTAATCGTATTGGGGATAGGTTGTTTATTCTTTCTTTTGTTTTCTTGTTTTTTAATGGGTGGTTGTCTTTATGTTGCATTGAGTTATTTTCTTCTTTTTTTATTTTATTAATCTTTATTGTAGGGTGTTTTACTAAAAGAGCCCAGATTCCATTTTCTTCTTGGCTTCCTGCTGCTATAGCAGCTCCTACTCCTGTTTCTTCTTTGGTTCACTCTTCTACTCTTGTTACTGCTGGGGTTTATCTTTTAATTCGTTTTAACCATTTGTTATTTTCTTTTTTTTATTTTATTTCTTTTTTTTCTCTTATTACTATATTTTTAGCAGGTGTTTGTGCTTTATACGAGAAGGATTTTAAAAAGGTTGTTGCTATATCTACTCTTAGACAATTGGGTTTTATAATTTTTTCTATTTCTATTGGTTGTTGGGTGATTTCTTTTTTACATATAGTTTTTCATGCTTTTTTTAAGAGGTTTTTATTCTTATCTACTGGTAGGTTAATACACAGGCTATTAGGTTCTCAAGATTCTCGTTTATTTGGTTCTTTGGGTTCCTCTTTTTTTTCTAAGGTTTATTTTGTTTCTAGTTGTATTTGTTTGATGGGTTTTCCTTTTTCTTTAGGGTTTTATTCTAAGGATTTAATTATCGGTTGTTTTATTACTAGCTCTTTTAATTTATATTTTTTACTATTTTTATTATCTTGTGTATTTACGGTTGGTTATAGATTTCGTCTAATTTCTGAAAGTTTTATATATTTTCCATCTTTTTTTCCATCTTTTTCTTTTTCTGAGAATTTTTATTTTTTTGCTCCTGTTCTTATTTTATTCTTGTTATGTACTTTTATTGGTAATTTTTTTTTTTTCTTTTTTTCCTTTCCTTTTATATTTTCTTTTTTTGATTGTTTTATTGGTATTTTTGTTATTATTCTAGGATTACTATTGTTTTTATTTAAACCTTTTACTTTTTTTTTTGAATTTTTTACTAATAGGATAAGGTTTTTATCTTTTATTCCTACTCCTATAATTAATTCTATATATTGTGCCTTTCAATTTTCTTTAGACTCTTCTTGGTTTGAGCTTTTAGGGGGTCAAGGGTTGATGCAGCTACTCTCTTTTTTTTACTCTCATTTTATTTTATTCTTTTATATTAGATTTTCTTTTTTTCTTTTTTTCTTTTTTTTGTTTATTATCTAAAGGTCTATTTTTAGTTGGGGCTAGGGTTTTACTCAGACTGTTTACATTAGTGTTGCGTGCTTAATCTGTATAGGTTAATAGCGGTAGGTTATATAAAACTGTACGTTTTCAAAACGTAAGAAACTAGCTATATGGGGAGGTAGGGTGTACTACCTTATAGTTTCTTTACATTTTAGGTCTGTAATCTAATGTTAATTAACTTTAGAAACTTTAAGTTTTTATCTATGTAGGATACTCTTTTAGGGTTTAAAATTTCTTTATTATTATAAGTTTCACTCAGAATATTGTAAATGGAGGTATCCCCCTTAGGTTGGCAAATAAAGATAAATAGCTTATTATTGTAATTATTGTTTTGTTTAATCTCTTTGGGTTATTGTCTAATTGTTTTATAGAGCAAATAAGAACTATTGTGTACATTATAATTAAGTACAGTAACGTTTCTATAGAAATTAGGGAGGCTATGATGATTCAGCTGTTATTATTTAGTGAGGACAGAGTTATAATTATACTGGGTTTTATATACTTTACTTTTGTTAGGGGTGTAATTAATCTTGTTAAGCATAGAAGAATCGTAATTATTTTTGTGGTGTTTCTTATTTCTATTAATCTAATTATTGTGGCTGGTAAAACTTTTTGTCACGTTATTATTAATAATATAGATTTTATTTTTAATTCTATACAAGAAAGGATTTTAATGTATCATAAATGGAGGGGCCAGGTTCCTATTTTTGTAATTAAACAGAGCATTATTAGCAATTCGTTAGATCTTCTCATGTTTTGTGATGATACTAGGATAATAATAATCGATGAGGCTATTATTTGTGTCAGAAAGTAAATTAGCGTGTCGATTTTTTTTGCTTTTATCTTATTATAGTCTTTTGTTATAATAAAGCATATTGCTAAAGTATTTAGTTCTATTATTAATCATACCGTTATTCAATTAATTCTAGAAATACCATTAATTCTAGACAGTAGTAAAACGTTGGTTATTCCTTAAATTTCTTTAGTATCGAAAAAACTATGTTCACATAAACTAATAAGGTTATATAAATAAAATGAGTGAGAAGTATAGTACGGCTCTTATCTGTCCTATTATCATGAAAGGTTCTTCTACTGGGTTTATTCCTACTCATGTTAAGATAATTACTGTTCTTACAAATATTCAAAATATAAGTTTTTTAAAAGGTATATGTTTCTTATTTATTTTTGTTTTAGTTAACATAGGCACTAAAAGAATCAGGATTGATATTAGTATAGCCACTACTCCCCCTAGCTTAGATGGAATAGAACGTAAGATTGCATAGGCAAATATAAAGTATCATTCTGGTTGAATATGTGTGGGGGTGGTTTCTATTGAGGCCTTAGAAAAATTTTCCACATCTCTAAGTAAATTTGGAGAAATAGAAATTAAAATAAATGAAGCTACTAATATTATTATAAATGGTGTTATATCCTTTACTATAAAATAAGGAAAAAATTTTATTTTATCAGCATTAGGTTGAACCCCTATTGGGTTAGATGATCCTGTTTTATGCAGGAGTGCTAAATGAGCCATAATTAATACTAATAGTAGTAGAGGTAACAAAAAGTGCATAGAAAAGAATCGATTTAAAGTTGGTTGAGAAACAGAGAAATTTCCCCATAGTCATAAGGTTATCTTCTTTCCTACGTAAGGAATAGCCGATAGTATAGATGTAATCACTGTTGCACCCCAAAATGATATCTGTCCCCAAGGTAGAACATATCCTAAGAAAGCAGCTCCTATAGAGCAAAGGAGAATTAGAAGTCCAGAAATTCACACTATTGGTATTTTTTTTGGGGATTCGAAATACAGTCCTCGTGAGATGTGTACATATATTATTATAAAAAATAAAGAAGCTATATTTATATGTAGGTATCGTATAAGTCATCCTATTTCAATGTCTCGTATTGTATGTATTACTGATTCAAATGCTATATTGGTTTCTGGAATATAGTTTATAGATAGTACTAAACCGGTTACGATTTGTATTATTAGGATTATGCCTAAAATGAACCCTATATTTCAAAGATAAGAGATAGAAACAGGGGTAGGAAGTTTAATGAGAGAGTTTACTACTATTGTAATAGTAGGGTCTCCTATTAGTGTTTTTTTTTTTATTTATTGAATTATCTTAAAATTCTAAATTTTATGCATTAGGTTGCTTTCAATAACTTGGATGGATAAGAGCTTTTTTTGCATAAAAGACGGTTTTCCAACCATTTGGGGTAGCATAATTTAATGCAAAGAGTTTAAGCCTCTTAGATTTATCCAAAATTGTCCGCTGATTT